TTATAATTTTACCTATTGATAAACTCACCTTAGAAATCAAAATCCCAAATGCCAAAACACCTAATCATATTTTAAAGATAAGCTAAATTAAGCTAGTGAATTCATACTTCACCTATGGAACCCCTCTTTAATATTTCTATATATATTAAAAAACCATTTTTTAAAAGAATGTCAATCATTAATTCAATTAGGATGATTGGTCTTATTTTAGGAGTATTAGTTGTAATAACCAATACAATATGATTTGGTGTTTGACTGGGTTTAGAATTAAATATATTGTGTTTTATCAGATTAATAAGAAACTCTAATTTCTTCCCAATCTCGGAAACAACACTAAAATATTTTCTAATTCAAGCAAGTGGTTCTTTTATAATATTTATTAGTTTAGTAGTCTTTGGACTGAATTTCAAACTATTATCAACTATAGCACTGCTAGCTATAATATTAAAAATCGGAGCCTCTCCATTTCATTTTTGGTTTATTCAAATTTCGAATGGATTAAGATGACCTATTTTAACTTTATTAATAACAATTCAAAAATTTCCACCACTTTTAATTATAAATCTTATCTCATCAGAAAATTTTTTTATTATCACCTCAACAGCAATTTTATCAGCCGTAGTAGGAGCTATTGGCGGAATTAATGAAACATCATTACGTAAGCTATTAAATTTTTCTTCAATCAACCATTTATCATGAATAATCTTACCCATAATTACACCATCTATAGTATGATTACTATATTTTATCTTTTATTCTATTATTATCTCATCTTTGACACTAATAATATCAAAACAAAAAATTCTCAACCACCTACAAATTAACATTAATAATAAATATCATATAATAATTGTACTCTCACTCTTATCACTTGGTGGCCTCCCTCCTCTAACAGGATTCTTTCCAAAACTTATAGTAATGAATACAATTCTTCATTTCAACCTTTTACCATTCTTGGTACCTTTAATCTTATCCTCTCTAGTAACACTTTACTTCTATATTCGTATATTAAACTTGATTTTATATCCATCCGTTTTAACAACAATTAAAATACATAAAAATATAGAACCATATTATGTTTTTTCATTAATTGTAAACTTCAGTATAGTTGTGCTAATAATTTTATTAAATTCTCACAATTTATTATAAGATCTGGCTTTAAGCTAAATTTAATTTGCAATTAAACTCATTTAAGATCTAAATACCTAGAGATTAAAATCCTAAATAAATTTACAATTTACCACTTTTATTCAGCCATCTAATCACTACCATGCGATGATTATACTCTACCAACCATAAAGATATTGGAACATTATATTTTATCTTTGGAATGTGAGCTGGAGCTGTTGGAACAACACTAAGAATTATTATTCGTACAGAACTAGGACAACCGGGACCCCTCCTAGGAAATGATCAACTCTATAATACAGTGGTAACAGCCCATGCATTTATTATAATCTTTTTTATGGTTATGCCTATTATAATTGGGGGATTCGGAAATTGAATATTACCCTTAATAGTGGGAGCCCCAGATATAGCCTTCCCACGAATAAATAACATAAGATTTTGATTATTGCCACCTTCTTTGACCTTATTAATTATGTCAAGATTGGTTGGAACAGGTGCTGGAACGGGTTGAACCGTCTACCCTCCCCTTGCTGCGCAATTGGCCCACTCAGGACCATCAGTAGATATAGCAATCTTCTCCCTACATCTAGCAGGTGCATCTTCTATTTTAGGAGCTGTTAATTTTATAACAACAACTATTAACATGCGTATAGAAGGAATAACTCTTGAACGAATTCCGTTATTTGTTTGATCTGTATTCATTACTGTCCTCCTTCTCTTACTCTCTCTACCAGTTTTAGCAGGTGCAATTACAATATTATTAACAGATCGAAACCTTAATACATCCTTTTTTGATCCGAGGGGCGGAGGTGATCCAATCCTTTATCAACATTTATTTTGATTTTTCGGTCACCCTGAAGTCTATATTCTTATTCTACCAGCTTTTGGTTTAGTATCTCATATTGTCTCTCAAGAAGCTATAAAAAAAGAATGTTTTGGCTCACTAAGAATAATTTTTGCAATATTGTCTATCGGACTTTTAGGATTTATTGTATGAGCTCATCATATATTCACAGTGGGAATGGATGTTGACTCACGAGCTTATTTCACCTCAGCAACAATAATCATTGCAATTCCAACAGGAATTAAAATTTTTAGGTGATTAAGAACCTTAAACGGTTCGCGGTTAACATTCTCACCTTCAATCTTATGAATTTTAGGATTCTTATTTTTATTTACTTTAGGGGGATTAACAGGAATTATGCTCTCTAATTCAAGAATTGATATCGTCCTTCATGATACTTATTATGTAGTAGCCCACTTCCACTATGTCTTATCAATGGGAGCTGTCTTCTCAATTTTCGGGGGATTAATTCATTGATTTCCTCTATTTACCGGACTAACCCTCAACAACAAATTATTAAATATCCAATTTTTTACTATATTTTTAGGTGTAAATATCACATTTTTTCCACAACATTTTCTAGGTTTAAGAGGTATACCACGACGGTATTCAGATTACCCAGATATATTCTCACTGTGAAATTCAATTTCATCTATTGGTTCTATAATTTCAATTATTAGAGCAATTTTATTTCTAATAATTATCTGAGAAGCTCTAATCTCTCAACGAATCGTTCTATTTCCTAAAAATATAAATTCTTCCCTTGAATGATTTCAACAATCACCCCCCCACAACCACTCATTTAATGAAATTCCACTAACCATTCTTTAGCAATAACATATAACATTTAATATAAATAATAATAATTATTGCTCATAATATGATGAAATAGATTAAACCTTCAAAACTCCTCCTCCCCCCTAATAGAACAATTAACCTCCTTTCATGACCATACTATAATAATAATAATTATAATCCTATCACTTACTGGTTATATAATAGCCATTATCCTCACCAATAATATAATTAACCGAAACTTACTTTTTAACCACACTATTGAGATTATTTGAACTATTCTCCCAGCATTAATTTTAGTTTTCATCGCCCTCCCATCATTACGAACACTTTATTTAATAGATGAAATCCACTCACCCTCTATTACTATTAAATCAATTGGCCATCAATGATACTGATCTTACGAATACTCTGACTTCTCAGATATCAACTTTGATTCCTATATAATCCCAACCAATGAATTAGAAGATAGAATATTCCGATTACTAGAAACAGATAATCACGTTGTCCTTCCTATACTACACATAATCCGAGTATTAACAACCTCATCAGATGTTATTCACTCATGAACAATCCCATCATTAGGTGTTAAATCAGATTCTGTACCAGGGCGACTGAATCAAATAAGATTTTCTATTTCCAAACCTGGTTTACTTTACGGTCAATGTTCAGAAATTTGTGGATCTAATCATAGATTTATACCTATCACATTAGAATCAGTCAATATAAAATCATTCCTCTCATGATTGAAGACATTTAACTTACTTAATAACTTATTTAAAGTATAGGTTTTTTAAACCTGTAATGGCTCCAACCTTAAAATTAAAAAAGAAGTTTTAAAATATTAAATTGTCAATTTAAAGTAGTGAATTCACCTAAAATACCTCAAATAGCTCCAATAATATGATTAATTTACTTTGTAATTTTCATCTTATTCCTCCTTCTTTATAATACTATAATTATATTCCTTCCCCATCTTAACTCCTCCTCCAACATCAAACTTCCAAGAAATAATAAATATTTTATATTAAAATGATAACAAACTTATTTTCAATCTTTGACCCATCATCTAGAATCTTAAACCTCCCCATTAATTGAATATCAGTATCACTAGGACTTATAATTTTCCCCTCATTTTTTTGACAAAACCACTCGCGATTAACAATATTCTTCTCATTAATATTCAAATCACTTTTATCAGAAATTTTCACAATCTTAAAAAAAAACTCACCCAACTCAATAATCATTTTATCTTTATTTAGATTTATCTTATTCAATAATTTCCTTGGATTATTACCATTTGTTTTCACAGCCTCAAGACATATAATATTCTCTCTCTCTCTAGCACTATCACTCTGATTAAGTATTTTTTTTGTAAATATCTTTAAAAAAACAAACCTATTTCTCTCCCATTTAATCCCCTTGGGAACACCTCCTCTCCTGATACCATTTATGGTTTTAGTAGAAACTTTAAGAGCATTAATTCGGCCCCTAACCCTATCTATCCGACTAACAGCCAATATAATCGCAGGACATATTCTTCTCTCCCTAATAAGATCATCAGTTAATATTTTATTCCCACTTATAAGATTAACCATTATCCTTTCACAAATTATATTGATAATTTTAGAAATAGCAGTATCAATTATCCAGAGATATGTATTTATAATTTTAATAACACTTTACCTAGGAGAACTATAATGTCAAACATGAAATTTACCCACCCTTATCATCTGGTTGATATAAGACCATGACCTTTAACAAGATCTTTAAGAGCCCTTATTTTAGTAACAGGATTAACAAAATGATTCACCTTATTTAACATAGATATATTATTAATAGGTTTACTAGCCATACTCCTGTCTATAATCCAATGATGACGAGATGTAACACGCGAATCGACATTTCAAGGACTTCATGGAATGAAGGTCAAACTAAATATACAATGAGGAATAATCTTATTTATTATTTCAGAAATTTTATTCTTTTTCTCTTTCTTTTGGGCATTTTTTCATAGAAGTCTCTCCCCATCTATAGAGATTGGTCTTTTATGACCACCTAACTCCATTACTCCATTTAACCCACTCAACATTCCCCTCTTAAATACCATCATCCTTTTATCATCAGGAATTACAGTAACCTGATCACACCATAGAATCATCTCTAATCAACATTATATAGCAATTTTGAGACTCATATTAACAATTATCTTGGGTATTTACTTTACTATTCTTCAATCATTTGAATACTTTGAAGCACCATTCTCAATTAGAGATTCAATTTATGGATCAACATTCTTTGTAGCAACAGGCTTTCATGGCCTCCATGTAATCATTGGCACATCATTTCTTCTAGTAAATCTAGTACGAATAAAATCAGCCCACCTATCATCCTATCATCACTTCGGATTTGAAGCAGCCTCTTGATATTGACATTTTGTAGATGTTGTTTGATTATTCCTCTACTTCTCTGTTTATTGATGAGGTTCATAATTGATGAAGTGTTTAACACATTTAACTTCGAATTAAAAAATTCCCTGAGACATTTCATTAAAGTATAAATATACATTTGATTTCCAATCAAAAAAACTTAATAAGTAAAAATAGTATTCATCCTATCTACAGCTTTAATCTTTATTACAATTTCTGTTTTTTTGTTTTTATTAGCAATAATCTTAAGAAAAAAAAATTTACAAGAAACCGAAAAAAATTCAGTATTTGAATGTGGTTTTGAACCAGAAAAATTTAAATATCCTTTGTTTTCACTTAAATTTTACATCATTACAATTATTTTTCTTATTTTTGATGTAGAAATTGCCCTTCTACTTCCCCTGATTAAGTCGATCAACAATATTTCAACAATAATTTGATTAAACAGAAATTTAATTTTTTTACTAATCCTTATTTTAGGAACATTAGTTGAATTAAATATAAAATCATTTGATTGAAAATAAACTCATAGTTTAATTAAAACATATAAATTGCACTTATAAATTGATATCTCTGAGAGATGTAGTCTAATTACCTTAAGACATTTAGCTTACAACTAAAAAATGTAAACACCATTAAAATTTATTAAGAACCTTTATAAAAAGGTTATAAAATTAATGAAAAAAATCAAATAAAATAAAGAAATAGGTAAAAAAAACTTTCATGTTACCATCATCAACTTATCATAGCGAATACGTGGTAAAATACCGCGAATTCAGATCACACTCATTACAACTAAAACAACCTTTAAATAAAAAAATACCCCCTCTCCTCCACCTAAAAAAACTAAAGAAAAAATAACACTTAAAAATAAAATTATTCCATACTCAGCCAAAAAAAACAATGTAAACAAACCTCTACCATACTCAGTATTAAAACCAGAAACCAATTCAGATTCACCTTCAGTTAAATCAAACGGAGTGCGATTTAACTCAGCTAACATACTTACATATCAAATTAAACATAAAAAAAAATTTAAAAATAATAAATATACACCCTCAATCATATACCTGTCTAAATTAAACCTTCCATTAATAACAATAAAACTTAAAAAAATAAGCACCATTCTTACCTCATAGGAAATAGTTTGAGCAATAGAACGAAACCTCCCAATGATAGAATACTTAGACGATGAAAACCAACCAGCCATAATTAAAGGATAAACACCCAAACTTAAACAACATATAATATAAATAACCCCTAATCTTATATCACCAAAACTAAAAACAGAAAAAAAACTTAACCAATTGCATAACATCAACCCTAATATAATCACGGGGCTTAATAAATACATACAATAACTACAAAAATTAAAAATCATAATTTCATTTATAAACAATTTTACAGCATCTCTAAAAGGTTGTAATAAACCCTTGAACCCTAATTTATTAGGACCTTTTCGAATTTGAATATACCCTAAAAATTTTCGCTCAAAATAAGTCACAAAAGCAACACCTAATAATATACAAACTAATAAAATTATATATTTTATAATAACTACTATACTAAAACCAAAACAGAGGTAAATCTTTGTTAAAGATTTTATTGGAATGAACCTAATATTAAATAAAAATTTTACTCTAGTTTAATAATAAAACAAACACTTAATTTTTATAGAAAATCCCCTTAATAAACTTCCTATTCTAATAAAAAATTTTTAATAACAATTAACTTGTTTTTAGTAAAAAATTGATAAAATAGGTGCCAGCAATCGCGGTTAAACCTAAAATTAATTTATTAACACAATCAAACAAATAATATAACCTCATTATTAATAAACTTTATAAACAGTAAAATGTGTTATATAATTTTATTTCAACCAGCATTATTTAAAAAACAATAACTTAAAAAAGGATTAGATACCCTTCTATATTTTTTCTGAAAACAATTGAAGGTATTATTTGTTTCATCAACCAAACCTAAAGAACCTGGCGGCATTATTTAATTTAAGGAACCTGTTTCTAATCGTCATCACACGATAAACCCTACCTTATTTAATAGTTTGTATATAACTGAATACCTTTATATTCAATAATATAAATTATGAACTGTAAATTTTATTCATCTAATCTTCAAGTCATCATGCAGCATATTAAGAGTTATTATTGGTTACAATTTTTAATTTTAATGGATAAAAAATAAAATATTTTTTTAAAATTGGATTAACAAGTAAATAAATTTTAGAATATTTTATTGAATAAATAATTATAATGTGTACATATCGCCCGTCACTCTCAAAAAAATGAGATAAGTCGTAACAAAGTAAAATTACTGGAAAGTGATTTTAAAATCTATGGTTTTAACCTAAAAATAAATGATATCTATTTTTAACTTTTGTATAGAATTTCTTAAATACTTCATTCTTGTTTATTACAATATTATTGTAATAAACAAAAAACCTTGTTTTAATGAATCTTTAAGATTATGATAAACCAATTTTTAAACCCTCTCCCCAATTTAGTTTCTTAGATATTACATATAACATCTCTCCTTAAAACAACTAATTTTTTACTTTTTTCTCTATTCCCCCCCCCCCGGTAGCCCTTATTCTCTTTTAAGGGAGAATTTTAAGGGCTACCGTCCTAATAGGATCTATAAATTTACGTTTTTATGTTGTCATTTATATTCTAAACTAAAAACATTATTACTACTTTTTTTTTAAAAATCATTTTTTATATTAATTACTAGTAATTAATATTTAAGAAAAAACTAATAAAAAATATTAAATTATGAATAATTAACATTTTTTAAAAACTCCAATATAACGAAAATATATTATGCACCAAACACCTTACTAAAATGTCTATCAACTTAATTAAATCCTAAACTTAACACATTAAATCTGCCAATTCACTCTCTTGCCATTAAGACATTCTTATTTTTGAAAAATATTAGTTTTTTTAACCTAAAGCCATTTTAATTGTTTTTAACTTAATTAATTCTTAAAACTAACACATAATCTGCCAAATCAAATAAAATAATTTTTATTAGAACTAAGATTAGAAATCTATTTCCGGCTAAGCCTTACCCCTGTTAATCTAGTAAAAAATCTCAAAATTCAGAAATCACAACACTAAGTAAAAAATATATAAAATACACTAGAGTTAAAATCTGCCCAATTAAAATAAAAGGAGGTTCAACTGGACATATACCAATCCACGTCAACAATAATCACACACCAATAAAAAATCAAAACAAAACCCTATTAAATTTATAAAACTTCATAGATCTAAATTTTATATTTTTAATATACGGTATAATATAGAGAATAGCAATAGAAACCACTAAAGCAACTACCCCACCCATTTTATTAGGAATTGAACGCAAAATAGCATAAGCAAACAAATAATACCATTCAGGTTGAATATGAATAGGAGTAACCAATATGTCAGATACATTAAAATTCTCCGGATCACCTAAAAAAAAAGGACTAACAAATGAAATAAAAAAAAGCAAAAACAAAAAAACAATAAAACCGACCAAATCCTTAACCAAAAAATATGGATAAAAATACACCTTTGAATATTCTATATTAATTCCTAGAGGGTTGTTAGAACCTGTTTCATGTAAATAAATAACATGAATAATTACCAAAACAGTTAAAATGAAAGGAAACAAAAAATGAAAAACAAAAAACCGTGTTAAAGTCACACCACCTACAGAATATCCACCCCACAACCATTCAACTATGTTAGTTCCAACCAAAGGAATAACAGACAACAAATTAGTAATCACAGTAGCTCCTCAAAAAGATATTTGACCTCAAGGTAAAACATAACCTAAAAAAGCAGTTGCCATAACAACAAATAAAATAGTTACACCTACTATTCAAACATGAAAATATTTATATGATCCATAATATATCCCTCGACCAATATGAAAATAAAGACAGAAAAAAAAAAACGATGCACCATTTATATGAACCACACGTAATACCCAACCATAATTCACATCACGTATAATATGAACTACCCTATAAAACCTTATAACCTCAAAATTAATATAATGAACAGCTAACATAATACCACTTACAATTTGAACAACCAAACATAAACCTAAGAGAGAACCAAAATTTCACATACTACTTAAATTTGAAGGTCTGGGTAAACTAACTAATAAACCATCCATAGCCTTAATAATTGGATCTTTTTTTCAAATTATTACCACTTTTAGAAATCTCATCATTAATTTACAAAAATAATATTTTCTATTAAACTATAACTCATAATATTAAAAAAACCACCTTTCACAAAAATTACCTCCACTATTTTACTTACTATTAGGACCTTTTCTATTATTACAACATTTTATTTAATCCTAACTAACCTGTCTTTTATAATGGAATTTGAGATTCTCTCTCTCAAATCCTCCTCCTTTTACTTAACAATCTTAATTGATTGAATATCAATATTTTTCTTTTCATTTATCCTTATTATTTCATCCTCAGTTATCACCTTTTCTTCCATATATATATATCATGATGAATTAATTAAACGATTTATTATTTTAATTTTATTATTTATCTTATCAATGTGTTGCTTAGTTTTTAGACTAAATCTTATTTCGATCCTAATTGGGTGAGATGGTTTAGGTATCACCTCATTTATCTTAGTAGCTTACTACCAAAATAACAAATCTAACGCAGCAAGATTAATCACAGCACTAACCAATCGAATTGGTGATTCTTTAATTATTCTATCAATTGCTTTATTTATATTCAATTCCTCTTGAAATTTTATATTATCTCCAATAAGTAATAATTTACTTATATTTTTAATTATTTTAGCAGCAATAACAAAAAGAGCACAAATACCATTTTCTGCCTGACTCCCTGCATCAATAGCAGCACCAACCCCGGTGAGAGCATTAGTCCATTCATCCACCTTAGTAACAGCAGGAATTTATTTAATAATCCGTTTCAACCCTATAATCATAAACTCTAAACTTCACACCTTTATTCTACTTATTGGACTTTTAACATGTTTTATAGCAAGATTATCAGCCTGTTTTGAAACAGACCTTAAAAAAACTATCGCCCTATCCACTCTAAGACAACTAGGAATTATAACTGCAACTCTATCATTAGGCTTACCTAGTTTAGCATTCTTCCACCTAATAACCCACGCTACTTTCAAATCACTTCTATTTCTGGCTGCCGGAAAAATCATTAATGAAGTTAACCACTCACAAGATTTTCGATCTATAGGATCCCTATTATTTAATCTGCCTTATACTTCAACCATTCTTAACACAACTAACATGGCCCTATCCGGAATTCCATTTTTATCAGGATTCTACTCCAAACATCTATTATTTAATTCTTATTTGATAAATGATATTTCATTTACAATTTTATCTCTCTTCTTCTTAGCTATTGGATTAACATCTTCTTACTCCATACGTTTAACCTTATCTTCTATTATTAATGATAATATAAAATCACCGTTAAGAAAATCAAGAGAAGATTTAACATCATTAATGTCTATAATACTTCTTCTTTCACTTAGTGTTACCTCAGGATCGTTTATCTCATGAATGATCATCCTAAACCCACCTTTCTCTATTAGACATACCTTTCTCTCCTTATCATCTACCCTTCTTTTATTATTGGGAATTTTATTAGGATTTATTTTATCAACCAAACACTCATCACCCCAATATCTTTCCTACCATAAAATATTTATAAATATATGATTTCTACCTTATATCTCAAGTAAATTTATATTAAAACCTACTCTACTTTTATCATCTAATTTTAAAATTATGGAACATGGCTGAACAGAATACTTAGAAGGTCAAGGATCTTGAAAATCAGCAATAAATTTATCATTTATTCTTACCAAATTTCAAATTCACTCAATTAAAACATTTATTCTAATCATATGATTAATCACTATAATAACAATTTTATTATTTACATAAAGTTTTTATGAACATAATATTGAAGATATTAAAGAGATTAATTCTACAAGGAAATCTTCCCCTATAAGACCACAACTTATTGTACATATTTATACTTCTTACACAAAAAAATTGAATATCTCTGCAAATAAAAAAAAACAGATATAAAGGAATTAGATGTATCACACACACATTCATTTCACAATTATTTATTATAAAATATCTTCTCCCTAAAACTGAACTCTTTCCATGTTGTGAAAGTATAAATATTAATAATGAATAAGCACCAACAAAAAAAACTATTATACCTAATAAAATCATATAAATTATTCTTCAATTAACTAACCTGATAATAACCATAATCTCCCCAAATAGACTCAATGAAGGTGGAGCTGATATATTGCCCATAACCAATAAAAATCAAAACATACTAAGGGATGGAACAATCCTATATACACCTTTTATAATATTTATATTACGAGAATTTACACGCCTGTAACACACATTAGAAATATAAAATATTGCCGAAGAGCAAAAACCATGGCCCAATATAATATTAATAGAACCATTAATTCCTCATGAATTCTGAGTTAACAATCCACCAACTAAAATTGACATGTGAACAACCGAAGATAAAGCAATTAATAATTTGATATCATATTGACGCAAACATATTACTCTTAATACCACCCCCCCTAAAATACATCATATACTTATTATATTCATCAACCATGATCTTATATTAGAAACAACTAATAAAACACGCACAATTCCGTAACCACCTAATTTTAACAACACAGCAGCTAAAATCATAGATCCTATAACTGGTGCCTCAACATGAGCCTTAGGCAATCATAAATGAAGGATAAAAACAGGTAGCTTAACCAGAAATGCAATTAGCCTAAACACAATCATCAATACACTAATAAAACTTTCAGAAACCATTAAACTAACTATTATCATATTACCCCCAAAAATCAATTTTATATAAATAAAAACCAATAATAACGGTAAAGAACCAAATATGGTATAAAGAACTATATATATACCAGCCTGTATACGCTCAGGTTGATACCCATAACCTAAAATTAAAACAAAAGTAACAACCAATCTTAATTCAAATATAATATAAAATATAATATAATCAGTACTAAAAAATACCCCCATCAAACTAATTATTAAAGTAATCACAATAACTTTTAAAAAAAATCTATCACTTATATTACATGAAATAATCGACAACAAAATTATCAACATAACCCAAACACTTAAAATAACTATCATATGAGAAATATTATCACATATCAAATTAAAATAATTCATAAACAAATCACAATCATGTTTAAATTTAACAACTAGGTATATAAAAATTACTACCACTCCTATTATACATATCATTAAATTCCCCCTAAAATAACATGAAACTTATTAATAAAGCACTTATCATCTTAAAAACCTAAAAATATCTATCTTTTCCAAACCCTTAACTAAGCCGTAAACAACAAGAATACTTAAACCTAATCTTCCCTCACACACAGCCATACTAATAAAAATCACAGAAATACAATTATAGACTATGTCTATTATTATCACACTTAAAAATAAAAAAAAAGATAAAGAAATAACCTCCAAAGATATTAAAGAAATTAAAACATGATTATAATTCATTATAAAAATAAACAAACCAAAAAAAAAAATAAATAACCCAACAACCACTCTTTCATTAATAATTATTATTAGGAAAAGATTAACAATCTACTTTAATATCCAAAACTAATATTTTAATTAAACTATTCTCCGAATAAATCTAATAATCTCAATATTAACTGGGTCACTTTGTCTAACCTTATCTCCTAATATTAGCCCCATTAATATAGCATTTATAATTATCATTATAACCATTCTCTCTGCAATCATCATTGCCCACTTTAAAACATGATTATCATTAATCTTAACTTTAATTTTCCTGGGGGGAATAATAATCATTGTATTATATATTACAAAAATAACAAAAAAAAACTTTTACCAAGAAAAAATAAAAATTACAATACCCTTATTAATTTCAACAATTTTAATTATTAACACATTACTAACCAACTCTCAACCTTCCACACCTAATTTTCATAAACATCTTCACAGAAGTAAATCAACCAAATTTAGAATTACTCTTACCGAACCAACCACTACTTCCATTAATTCTATTTACAATAACATTCCTTCTTTTAGTTCTAATCCTCCTGGTCAAAATAATATCTACCTCAAATACTCCTCTACGTATTTTTTAACTGACATTTAGCTAAAAAAGTATTTGTTTTGAAAACATTTGATAGGGAAACCTAATTTTAATTTACTAAGAAAATTTTTTTAAAAAATTTTAAGATCCTTTCGTACAATCAAAATTTAATAATTATTAAAAGATAAAATCCAACCTGGCTCACGCCGGTCTGAACTCAAATCATGTAAACAATTAATGGTTGAACAAACCAACACTCTTCTTCTTCTGCTCAGAAGTATAATTTAATTCAACATCGAGGTCACAATCTAATTTTTCAATATGAACTATCTAAATTAATAATGCTGTTATCCCTGAAGTAATTTCACTTTATGTTTTAATAAAAGAAAATCAACTCCATAAATAATGTTTCAATTAAAAAATATTTTTATAATCAATCACCCCAATTAAAAATAGAATACATTTATATCATATATTCCACTCAAAATTTTCAGGGTCTTTTCGTCCCTTTAAAAAATAAAAGTCTTTTTACTTTTATGAAAAATTTTAACCTATTATATTTATAAAGAATATATTTTGTTTTTTCATTCATCCTACCTTTCAATTAAAAAAAAAATTATCACGCTACCTTTGTACAGTTAAATACCGCAGCTATTTACATTTCCTGCACTGAGCAGAAACTACCTCTACCAACCTTAAGAAGAAATGTTTTTGTTAAACAGTCAAACATAAACTTTGCCAAATTCATTATATAATTAAACCCTCTTAAAACAATAATCTACTTTATAGTTATCTTTTATTATACTAATAAAGTTATATTTTCATATAAAAATCTATTCATATTTAACAGAACATTCAAATAAAATAAAAACTATTTTTAAATAAAAATTACTTACTTAAAATAACAATATATTACTTTTTATTCAATCAAAAACTTAAACCTTTAATTATTTCCATATTATATATTTATATAATATTTATTAGATTACCTAAATACACCATTAACTAGATATTAATTCTTGACTAAGATATCCTCACTATAAAAACATTAAATATTTATATATTTCCACAAAAAATCCCATAAACTTATAGATCGAACTATTTCGAGAATCTTTAATTCTAAAAGTAATTCAACTTACCTTGATACCAAAAGTAACAACTCATATTACTATGACTCTCCTTTACAGTTTATAATACACTTCCAATTTTTAACCTATATTGCATTG